AGACGCTTGCTGTCCGCTCTTGATTCAACACACTTCCACTGTAGTGTCCGAGTAGATACTGCTACTTCCTCTCGAAGCATAGTAATATTATTTGATCAGATCATTGAATCATTTATTTCTCTTGAAATCCGTTCAACTCTTATTTCTATACACGTCTTTTTTTAGGAGGTCTACATCCATTATGTGGCATAGGGGTTACGTCTCTGACAAAACTTAATAGTATACCACTTCTGCGAATGGCTCGTAATGCTGCATCTCTTCCAAGACCAGGACCTTTTATCATGACTTCTGCTCGTTGCATACCCTGATCTACTACTGTACGAATAGCGTTTGCGGCTGCGGTTTGAGCTGCAAACGGCGTCCCCCTTCTTGTGCCCCTGAAGCCACAAGTACCAGCTGAGGACCACGAAACCACCCGACCCCGTATATCTGTAACCGTTACAATGGTATTGTTGAAACTTGCTTGAACATGAATAACTCCTTTTGGTATTCGACGTGCATTCTTACGTGAACCAATGCGTCCATTCCTACGTGAGCCAATTCTCGGTATGGTTTTTGTCATATTTTATCATCTCATAAATATGAGTCAGAGATATACGGATATATCCATTTCATATCAAAACAGATCCTCTATTTTTGGATTGGATCCTTTGGAGAGCCCCTTTTAAGAAAGATTATCCTTGTCTCTGTTTATGCCTCGGGTTGGAACAAATTACTATAATTCGTCCCCGCCTACGGATCAGTCGACATTTTTCACAAATTTTACGAACGGAAGCCCTTATTTTCATATTTGTAATTCCTTACCTTAATTCTGAATCTATTCCTTGGAAGAAAATAAGTCTCTTGAAATTTTTAACCTCCAATTGTAAATTGTATACGCACGAGAGGAATGTTGAAAAAGCAACTTCATTTTAATTTAATCGTTTGAATCTTTGTTGCGGAGTCTATAAATTATGCGTTCCCTGGTTGAATCATAACGACTTAACTTCAATTTTGACTCTATCGCCCGGTAGTAAGTATCCGTATAAAATTACGGCGGATCCTCCCCGAAACATAAACATAACCTAGAATCAGATCTTCATTATCTAAGCGAACTCGAAACATACCATTGGTAATATTCAGTAATTAAACCTTCCCGAATCCATTTTCGTTCTTTCATTCTAGGTAACCCCTTGAATTATCAACTAATAGAGGAAGGGTGCTATTAGACAACCCGTTTTTTTTTTTCACAAAACAAAAATAAAAACAGGAAGTTGCGGATGCAATTCCGATCCCAGAAAGATCACCATATATAACACAAAATTTCCCCTCCAATTCCTTCTAGCCGAGCCTCTCGGTCTGTCATTATACCTCGAGAAGTAGAAAGAATTACAATACCCATTCCTCCTAAAATCCTAGGAATTCGTTGATGGTTGGAATAAATTCGCAGGCCGGGTCGACTGATACGTTTTAAAACAGTTTGATATGGTCCTTGTCTATTCCTTCTATGTCGCAGAGTTGAAACCAAGAAGTATTTCTTGCTTGCTCGATGTTTTCTCACATTTTCGATAAAGCCTTCTCGTAGAAGTATTTTAACAATATTTTCGGTAATATTTGTAGCTGCTATTCGAACCGTTCCTTTTTTATCCATGTCAGCATTTCGTATAGAAGTTATTATTTCGGCAATAGTGTCCCTACCCATAATGAACTATAATTATTGGTGCCTCCGAGTTTTTATATAATCAACATGATCCGCCTTTGTTTATGAATTTATTATTAAAGGTATATGCGTGAGACACAATCTACTAATTAATTGAATCGAATTCAGATATCCTACTATTTAAGATACTCTACGTAAACTAACTATATTTATATTATGTTCTCGTTTATTAGTATTTAGAATTTATTTATAATACCTCAGGAGCTAATGAGACTATTTTAGTAAAATTCAACTGTCTCAATTCCCGAGCGATCGCACCAAAAACTCGGGTTCCTTTTGGATTTCCTTCTTGATCAATTACAACTGCTGCATTGTCATCATATTGTATTATCATACCATTGTCACGTTTGAGTTCTTTACGTGTACGTACAATTACAGCTCTGATTACTTCTGATCTTTGTAGAGGCATATTGGGCACTGCTTCTTTGATTACAGCAACAATGACGTCACCAATATGAGCATATCGGCGATTACTAGCTCCTATGATTCGAATACACATTAATTCTCTCGCCCCGCTATTGTCCGCTACATTTAAATAGGTCTGAGGTTGAATCATATCATTATTTTTTTTTTTTCGTTAAATGCAAAGGGCGAATAAAAAAAGAAGAAATATTGTTTGTCCAGAAATAAATAAACTGCGGGTTTTTTCATCACAAGGGCCCCTTTCCTTTAGTTCCACATCTCTATTCCGCAATAATGAATTGAGTTCGTATAGGCATTTTGGACGCAGCTATAGAAATAGCTTCTCTGGCTACAATTTCTGATACTCCACCCATTTCATAAAGTATTCGACCCGGTTTAACGACGGATACCCAATATTCGGGGGATCCTTTCCCCGAACCCATACGTGTTTCGGTAGGTCTTACTGTAACAGGTTTGTCTGGAAATATACGTACCCATATTTTTCCACCACGACGCGCGTATCGTGTCATGGCTCGTCGCCCCGCTTCTATTTGTCTAGATGTGATCCAAGCGGGTTCAAGTGCCTGAAGGGCGTATCCACCGAAACAAATTTGATTTCCTCGATAAGATACTCCCTTCATCCTTCCTCTATGTTGTTTACGAAATCTGGTTCTTTTGGGGTTATAGTTGATGGTTGTTTCTCAATGCCATCTCTACTGCAGAACCGGACATGAGAGTTTCTTCTCATCCAGCTCCTCGCGAATTAAACGAAATATTATTTAATTTATAATACAATACAACGAATCGTGGAATTTTTTTATCTTGCTCGTATATAAAATTAGAAATAAATTTCTATTTAATGTAATTATAATATAAATCTTCGTTTTTACCGGTATTGAATCGCCCAAAATTTAGCAATTCAACAAGGCTTTCGCGGGCGAATATTTGCTCTTTTAAACCCCTTTCATTTAGGGGTATCCCATGACCTCTCAGAATAAATGAATTGGTTCTTGGCGCGTTCCGCCATCCCACTCAATGAATCATTAGGATTCGTTTTCAAGGGAATCGAAATCCTTCGCAGTCACAGGTTCTGTCGTTCCCATCGCTTCTCAATTAATGACTAGGCCCGAACTCTGCAATGGAGCCCCTAATCAAATTTGTTCCTGAATCAATCTCCTCAGTCTTTATTGACTCGGTGCTCTTTATTTCTTTTTTTTTTTTTTATGAATTGGATTCATATAATTATAAATTTTTTACCTATTTTTTAATTTAATGCTTTATTACACTGCCTTTTATTAAATATTAAATAGTTCATAGACCATACATATTGGAATCATATATATTTGTTATTCCTTGTTCTTTCTTTCTCTCGCCCTTCCATCTATCCATATCCCTTTGTTTTTGCTTTACAACCTTATCTTATAATCTGATTGATTAATCTTTTAGGTAAAAGTAAATATTAAAAAATATTTATTTCAGTTGCTACAACAATATGATCGATACATCATATAGTGACCGGTTCCTTGGATCCAGATAATACGAAGCAATGAGCTGGTTATTAGTTATTAGGGCACGGTCCCTTGTTTTTCAATCCTAACTCTAAATAAAAAACCAACGAGTCACACACTAAGCATAGCAATTATATGGAGTCAATCGAATTGTTATTCAACCCTATAGAATTAAATTAAGAATTAGAAAAATTAGAATTTTTGATTGAACGAAAAAAAAAATGAACGAGTTTGTTATTTTTTCGTTCAATTGACAAATTGATAGAACAGAAAGACAACGAAAGGACCCTTATTCCTCATCTGCAAATATCCAAATTTTTATTCCTAATGCCCCATAGATAGTTCGAACTGTATAGGAACAATAATCAATTTTAGCGCGAATGGTTTGTAGGGGAACCCTACCTTCTCTGATCCATTCGACACGCGCAATTTCTTTTCCGTCGATACGCCCTGCAATTTGTACTTGAATTCCTTTTGTATCTGCTTGTTCAGTTAATTCAATCGCTTTTTTCATTGCCTTTCGAAATGAAACTCTATTCTTTAATTGCCCGGCTATAAATTCTGCAAGAATATTAGGCTGTCCATAAGGTTTTGCAACTCTTGTGATAGCAATGTTAAGTTTTCGGCTCCCAGAATTAAATTCTTTTTGTACATTGCTCTGTAATTCTTCGATTCCTCGCGGGCTGCCCTCTATTAACAATTTCGGGAATCCCATATATATTATGACCTGGATCAGATCGATTCTTTTTTGAATCTTTATGCGTGCAATTCCCTCGACACCAGAGGATATTTTCATATTTTTTTGTACATAATTCTTGATACAATCCTGTATTTTTTTATCTTCCTGGAGACCCTCGGAATAACTTTTTGGTTGTGCAAACCAAACAGAATGATGGCTTTGGGTTGTACCAAGCCTGAAACCAAGTGGATTTATTTTTTGTCCCATAACACCTCGCTGTCTCTATAAGGCCATATCATTTCTCTATTATCCCATATCATCATACTTCCGTTAAAATATCGCGCAAAATCTATCATATATAGATACCTTTGTCTGACATCTGTATACCTATCTTTATATACCCATCCACCTTTTCTTAACCATATGAAATAGTTTTTATCTTTAGATATATCTTGCAATACAATAGTTATATGACAGGTGGGCTTTTTTATCGGATAACTACGCCCTCGAGCCCGGGGTTTTAACTTTTTAATGATAGTACCCTCATTAACTTCAGCTTGACTAATGATTAAAGCCGTTTCGTTGAAACCCATATTGTGACTAGCATTTGCTGCTGCAGAATAAACTAATTTAAAAATTGGATAACATGCTCGATAAGGCATGAGTTCTAGTATCATAAGTGTTTCTTCGTAGGTACGACCACGAATTTGATCAATTACTCTTCGCGCTTTATGAGCAGACATACGTATATGTTGCCCTAAAGCGTATACTTCTACATCCGGGTCACTCTTTATCATAAGGTTCACCTCCCACCAATAAACGACGAGCACCCATATTCACTTTTTTATTAATTAACATTAACGACGAGATTTATTATCGTTTCTCGCGTGCCCCCGGAAATTAAGAGTAGGTGCAAATTCTCCCAATTTGTGACCTACCATACGATCTGTTATATAAATAGGTAAATGTTCCTTTCCATTATGAATAGCAATTGTATGGCCGATCATTATGGGTATAATGGTAGATGCCCGGGACCAAGTTACGATTGTATCTTTTTCTGCCCTCATGTTGAGCTTCGAAATTTTTCCCAATAAATGATTAGCTACAAAAGGATTTTTTTTTAGTGAACGTGTCACGGCTAATTACTCCTATCTTTTTTTTTTGTAAAGACGAGGAAACATATTCTATTTTCAATATTCTCCTATTTACTACGGCGACGAAGAATCAAACTATCACTATATTTATTCTTTTTTCTACTTCTTCTTCCAAGCGCAGGATAACCCCAAGGGGTTGTGGGTTTTTTTCTACCAATTGGGGCCCTCCCTTCACCACCCCCATGGGGATGGTCTACGGGGTTCATAACTACTCCTCTTACTACAGGACGCTTACCTAGCCAACACTTAGATCCGGCTCTACCCAAACTTTTCTGGTTCACCCCAACATTACCCACTTGTCCGACTGTTGCTGAGCAGTTTTTGGATATCAAACGGACCTCCCCAGATGGTAATTTTAATGTGGCCGATTTACCCTCTTTTGCAATCAGTTTCGCTACAGCACCCGCTGCTCTCGCTAATTGTCCACCCTTTCCAAGTGTGATTTCTATGTTATGTATGGCCGTGCCTAAGGGCATATCGGTTGAAGTAGATTCTTCTTTTTGATCAATCAAAACCCCTTCCCAAACTGTACAAGCTTCTTCCAAAGCATACGGCTTTCTGGATGTATATGATGATATCTAGACAGATGGATCTCATATGAATCGTATGATGAAGTACCACATGAGTGGATATATAGGAATCCAAATCTGCTGAATCACTCATGTTATGATCTTCTACACCCTAGGTCTCCCCGCTCCTTCATCTGGCTTATGTTCTTCATGTAGCATTCAGACCGAATGACTCTATGAAATTACGTCGATACTTCCACATATTACGGGTAACGTAGGAGACATATCTATTTTTCCCGGGGGTAGAATTACCACTGCTTAGCTTTCAATTCGCCTCTGACCATCAAATGAAATGTGAATAACCCGTCCTCCTCTCTTTGAAACAGGGGGCGCTTCCGGCTCTGTCGGTGCTTCAAACAATTTTGTCTTCTCCATATTACTATATCTCTAGAGTCAATAATTTTATATGAGGAACTACTGAACTCAATCACTTGCTGCCGTTACTCTTCAGTTTTCTGTTGAGGTCTATCCCGTAGAGGTACTCAAATTGGATCAGTGATCGATTTCTAGGTTTTGTCGTAAACCTAATTGGTTACTTCCAATTACGTAAATCAATGGTTCAAACCGCACTCAAAGGTAGGGCATTTCCCATTGAGATAGGGACTTCTGTACCAGAAACAATGGTATCTCCAATTATAGCCCCTCTGGGATGTAAAATATATCTCTTCTCACCATCCCCATAGTGTATGAGACAAATATATGCATTTCGATTAGGGTCGTATTCTATGGTTACGATTCTACCAGATATGTCTTTTTCATTCCGTCGAAAATCGATTTTACGGTATAGACGCTTATGACCCCCCCCTCTATGCCTTGCGGTAATGATTCCTCTGGCATTACGACCTTTACCACAATGACGCTGTCCATAGATCAAATTATTTCGTGGATTGGATTTCACTTGACTGCCGACGGCTCCATTGCGTGTGCTCGGGGTAGAAGTTTTGTATAAATGTATCGCCGTGTTATTAAGTATTTTGATTTAAGTTCTTTTCTTTCTAAGAGGTGGAATAGAATAACCCGGTTGAAGCGTAATGATCATACGTCTGTAATGCATTGTATGTCCCATAGTGGGTCCCATTCTTCTACCCTTTCCCGGGAGTCGATGACTATTCATAGCTATTACCTTGACACCAAAGAAGAGTTCGACCCAATGCTTTATTTCTGTCCTAGTTGATCCTGATTCGACATTAGAAGTATATTGATTGTTCCCCAATAACCTAATACTTTTGTCTGTAAATACTGTATATTTGATTCCATCCATAAATCCATTTTCTTCCCTATGAGTTCCAGTATCGATAAGAATTCTATTTCTTACTGTTCATATGTTATGGTATGAATATACCATACCAATTCATTATGTATGGATGATGAGATTTCATTGATACAGAGCCAATTCCAATAGACGTATTGAACGTTCCCGTTGGCGTGCATCCAGCAGGAATTGAACCTACGAATTTGCCAATTATGAGTTGGGCGCTTTAACCATTCA